CTTGATCTAGCTACAAGGATGATACTTTATTTGAAAATATCGAACAAAAAAGAGTATTCCCTAAAAATTTCATTCACAAATAAGAATTCAAAAAGAGTTTCATTTGTGAATGAAGTTACACGCTCCAGTTCGTATTATTAGTTTATGCTCAACGACTCGTTTGATAAGAATCGCGAGATGGCTAGATGTTAGAAATGATTAAGCAGTTTCATTTTATATGCCCGTCACTTTCTCCCCGTTCGTGCTATCTATAATGATAGATGAATCAAAAACTTTCAATTGAACTTATTCTTTCAATGGGTCTTTTTGGACATCTTCCCATTTTGAAAAAATGGAAACTTAGGTAAATGCTTTAGAAACATATGTATAAAAATAACATATTTCATTTAGCCCCTTCATGCTTACTATAACTAGTTATTTCGGTTTTCTACTAGTGGCTTTAACTATAACTTCAGCTCTCTTTATTGGTCTGAGCAAGATACGACTTATTTAAAATTTCTATTTGAAAGAAACAATTCCGAAAGTAAATCCTTCTTTGAAATTCCGTCTATTCTAGAGTTAGTTACCACGTTAATTGTCAATTTTTGGTCATTGAGATTCGCGTCAATTCGGATTACTATTTAGGTATAGATATTACCTCTTTTTTTCTCCTTTTCAAAAAATTGAAATGATTGAAGTTTTTCTATTTGGAATCGTGTTAGGTCTAATTCCTATTACTTTGGCTGGGTTATTCGTAACTGCATATTTACAATACAGGCGTGGTGATCAGTTGGACCTTTGATTAATTAACATTTCTTTTTTGATTGGCCTCTTCCTTTATTTAATCCACAGGAGGTCAAATTGGAATTGTTGTGCAAGTGACTGCTGAATCTATTTCAGTCTAATTCGACTCATGAAGAAAAAATCACGCTCTGTAGGATTTGAACCTACGACATCGGGTTTTGGAGACCCACGTTCTACCGAACTGAACTAAGAGCGCTTTCTTATAAGAATAGAAAAGAATGTAAACATAAAAAAAAGGATTCTTTTTTTAACACTTTTATATGCATATATTCTATAGTTTCAAAAAAATGAATGATTCCGTGCAATTTGAATCGATCTCGATTGATTCCTCGTTACTGCTCAAAGAAGCAGTAATTAGGTAGGGATGACAGGATTTGAACCCGTGACATTTTGTACCCAAAACAAACGCGCTACCAAGCTGCGCCACATCCCTTCAATTGTCCTACAGTGTCATTGTAGAGAATTCCTGTCTTGTTTTCCACACCCCTATTTCCTGCATTGAGAAACACAAATTTTCTACCCATTTCGTCTTTTCGGTCTCATTTAACATATAATAAGAAGGGGAAAGTCTTATAGAGCGTTTTACATTTCAAGTGGAATTGAGGATTCCGTGTACAACTATAAGTGGCCCTTAACTACATATGCATCTGATCATATATGCATTATCTTTTTCTGTATTACAATAAATAAAAAGGGAGGTTTTTCAATGCGAGATCTAAAAACATATCTCTCCGTGGCCCCAGTACTAAGTACGCTATGGTTCGGGGCTTTAGCAGGTCTATTGATAGAGATTAATCGTTTTTTCCCGGATGCGTTGACATTTCCCTTTTTTTCATTTTAGTTATTGACATCGGAAAGAATGAAGAAGAATAGAGATACAATTTCAAATCTGTGACTAACCCCCCCACTCCTTTTCTCTTTTTTCCCTTTTTTTTCTCATTTTTAGACTAAGGGACGAAAGAGAAAGAAGAAAAGTGGATTCAACGTCTGCGAAACTCAGGTTCCAATTCGAATGAAATCAATATTAATAATAAATAATAGAGTCACGGGAGGTAGAGTAGGAAAATCGGGGTCTAGGGCAAGAATACAAGATCTTTAACTGATGTCCTTCGGGTTTAAATAGAGTTTCTAAATCATTGTCTTACTTATTATTCTTTACTATGGCTTTGCTTTGATTTATTATTACTTTATTGATTTTGATCTTTTAGAGTTGGATTTCAAGTTAGTAACTTCTATTTTTTCCTTCCTTTCTTTTTCTTCATTTCGAATCAAAATAGAAGAGTTGAGCAAATCAAAAATCAAAAGGAGGTTCATGGCTAAGAGGAAAGATGCGCGGGTAACGGTGATTTTGGAATGTACCGGTTGTATCCAAAACGGTGTTAAGAAGGTATCAACGGGCATTTCCAGATATATTACTCAAAAAAACCGGCACAATATGCCAAATCGACTAGAATTAAGAAAATTCTGTCCCTATTGTTACAAACATATGATTCATGTGGAAATCAAGAAATAAATCGAACCGAGTATGTCTTATCCTTGAAAGGGGAAAAATGTCATTATATAGAACATATTGAAATATAAATAGAAGATATTTCATTTAAATAAAAAATTGGAGTAAAAAAAAAAAAATGACAATTAAGAAATAAACTAAACAACAAAACCATGGATAAATCCAAGCGATCTTTTCTGAAATCCAAGCGGTCTTTTCGTAGGCGTTTGCCCCCGATTCAATCGGGGGATCGAATTGATTATAGAAACATGAGTTTAATTAGTCGATTTATTAGTGAACAAGGAAAAATATTATCTAGACGAGTGAATAGATTGACCTTGAAACAACAACGATTAATCACTATTGCTATAAAACAAGCTCGTATTTTATCTTTGTTACCTTTTCTCAATAATGAGAAACAATTTGAAAGAATCGAGTCGACCACCAGAACGACTGGTCTTAGAACCAGAAATAAATAGGCTTATTCTTTTTCTTTCCGAACTCAAACGCGGATTGGTGTTTTGTTTGACAAATTGGAGAATCCAGATTTTATTATGCTGTCGTAAGAAAAAAAAACGAACCAGAAAAAAAGATTTTTTTTATTGAACGTGTTCATTCATTTTGACTACTTTAGCATATTTTCTTATAGTCATTTTGACCCCACCTTCCCGGAGTTCATTCTCCGGGGAACTCCATTTAAATTATTCCGGTGTATTCTTTCCAATCTACTTTTTTTCTTATTTCGTTGGAAATCATATAAAGACAATTCCTATTTGATATAGCCATTTGGGCCAATATTTTACGATTAAGAAGCAACTGCTTCTTGTATAGATCATGTATTAATTTACTATAACTATAGAATACTCTCCCTTCTCGAATTACTGCGTTTATCCGAGTGATCCACAAACGACGAAAATTTCTCTTTTGCTTATCCCTATCCCGATGAGCCGAAACCAAAGCTCTTATTTTCTGTTGAGTAATAGTTCGAGTAAGTCTTGAATGAGACCCCCGAAAACTTGATGCAAATAAACGAATTTTTGTTCTACGCCTCCGGGCTATATATCCGCGTTTAATTCTGGTCATTGAATAAATAAAATTTTGACAAATAACTAATTGATTTCGTTTCTTTCAGTTATTCTTTTACCCGTCCTGGTCTATTAATAACCAAACGGATTTTTCCAATGTATAAAATACAAATTCCAATGGCTTTGGCTACTATAACCTCCCCAACCACGATTTTTTATTTTTTTTGGTATTTTAAAAGAAATAGAAATTAAATAGATAAAGAAATAGTGGGTTTCCTCGTTTCTATGGTTACTTCTTAAACGGTGAGGTCTTCTCTATACACCGGAGCCTTTACTTCATTTATTTAATATTTCATCAATGTTATTGGTAACTTGTATAGTTCACATCACACTCTTTGGCTCTACTCATGAATTATCCAGTAACAGGTCTTTCACAATAAGACCCGCCTATACAGTAACGGTATTGAATTATGAAATTTCGCTGGGTAGCTGACCCTCGTAGTCCGTTCTTGACCGAGCGAGAACTTCATTTTTATGTTTTTTTTTTGAATTTCAATAAGATTTCCTCCGCTTAATGGATAACGATTTGCTACCAATGGAGAATTGTTTCTCATCTTAAATTCAGGTGATTGGATTTGCACCAGTGGAAACCATAAATTTTATACACAATAGAGGGATCGAGTGGCTTATTTTTAGATAGTAAGTAGATAGTAAATGGAGTTCCTTCTTCCATTCGATCCTATTCACTGGACTAATCATTCATACTGGAAGCGGTTTCTTGCTTTTTTGTATCAGCTCATGATCTAAACGAGTCGCACATACACCCTAGTACATGTTCCTCGACGCTGAGGGCATCCCCCAAGAGCGGGGGATTTCGTGACATTTCGAATGGGCTGTCTTGTATTTCTAATAAGTTGTTTAATGGTTGGCATGTTGAATATATACATAATGGGCTGGTTTAGATTGATCCTAACCGGATGATTATGAATTTTTTTATTTAATAGTTAAACTCGGAGATAAAATATCACATCACGGATTTTCACAAAATCCATTTTTTTTCATTCAACTGCTACAAGATCAACAATTCCATAAGCTTGGGCTTCTGTTGCTGACATAAAAATGTCTCTTTCCATGTCTTCAGATACAACCCATAAAGGTTTGCCCGTCCTTTGTACATAAACCCTTGTGAGGGTTTCGCGTAGTTTAAGCAGTTCTTCCGCTTCCAGGATAAATTCTCCCGTCTGCGCCTCATAAAAAGAACTCGCGGGTTGATGGATCATTACCCTGATGATAGAAGGTTTCTCTATCTGATGTGATGAAAGGAACAGAAAAGGAAGATCAAGAATAATAGGAAAAAAAGATAGAATTGAACAACCGTACGGGCATCATCTTTTGTGCATTGCATACGGCTATACAATAAAATTGACCCTTACTTTCCAGATAAAAATAGAATCTATCAGCCCCAGGAGGGTAAATGGTCAAATTGCCACCCTTCCTTTTGGAGGAGTTCAAAAATACTATGATGGCTCCGTTGCTTTTCTATTTGAAAATGGATTTTTTTTCTTTGATTCAGCAATCCCAAAGTTTCTTTTTGATCCAACCAAAAAGGGAAAAATTTGGTTTTTTTTTGCACTCTTTTTTTTATAACTTAAAAATTGTTAAGAGACTTTCGGTGTGAAAACAACCAAGTTTGTAACGCTGAATTGGACTTCCGATAGATAAGAGAAAATCGGAAATATCTTTTATCTCATACTACTCTCTCGATACATAATCGAATCTTTTGAAAAAAAAACAATGCAAAAATTTTTCATATCGAATTCGAAGTGCCATGCTATTATTACTTAATATTCATATGGCGAAGGCATAGTTTTACTTTTTCTCTCAAATAAAAAACCCCATTGGCGCCAAGCGTGAGGGAATGCTAGACGTTTGGTAATTTCTCCTCCAACCAGGATAAAAGATCCCATTGACGCGGCTAATCCCATGCATATTGTATGGACCTCTGGTCGCACAAATTGCATAGTATCATAAATAGCGACTCCGGGTATTACCCATCCGCCAGGAGAGTTTATAAACAAATACAGATCTTTGGTATCATCCTCGATACTGAGATATACCATAAGACCGATAAGTTGATTCGAGATCTCGCTATCAACTTCTTGGCCTAAAAAAAGTAATCTTTCTCGATAAAGTCGGTTGAGTAGGGCAAAATGGTATCCCTTAGGAACCGTACATGCATCTTTTGGTGCATACGGTTCAAAAAAAAATAGCGAAAAAAAAAGAATCAATGTATAGATTAAGGGCTTTTTCTTCAATTTTTCAATAAAGACGAATTTTTTTTCTTCTTTATTATATAATAGAAAAACTTATCGAATTCACTTTTCATTGATGTATTGTTTCATCGAGATTCAATCCAAATCACGATGGTATTTTCTTGTTCCTGAATGGGTCTCTTTCATCTTTTTAGGTTTATGCTCTACTCCGGGTAAAGATTCACCCCGTTTTGATTTGCACATATAGGACAAATCTTCTCACCACCATTTCTTTTTGGTATGACTTTCCAAATAACAAACAGGAATCATTTAGGATACACGTAGTAATCCTAGATATATTACCAATTGGGTTTTTTCTAAACGGAGCCTGGATACTTCATTTTTTTAGTCCAATCAAAGTCAACCATAAATTATTCGAATTGATAATAGTACTATGAATTCCTCCAAACAATGCATCTAATTGCACTTCACGCTCCAATTTATGGATGATTCCATTTCGACTTCTTGGGCGAAACAGAGGATATCTCGATCGGGGGAGAGAACGGGGAAATCCCATATGACCCAATATATCTCACAAGTCGCACTATACGTCAACCCAAGATGCATCTTCCTCTCCAGGACTTCGGAAAGGTACTTTTGGAACACCAATAGGCATAAATTGAAAGAAAAAAGAACTAAATCCTATATTTCACTTTGATGTGGAAACGTAATAATGTGGTTTTATTGTCTTTAGAATATTGTCTTTATCATATTTATTTTATCCATAGATTAGCAAAATTCAGAAAGAAAGAAAAAAAATAAAGGAAATTTTTTACGAGCAGGCCTTTCGAATGATAAACGCATTTACTCATAGAAAGTGGTATCAATCCACCATTGCGTATTGGTACTTATCGAGTATAGAATAAATCTGCTTCTCTTTGTTCTTACGAACAGAATTCTTCCATTATTTGGAACACAATAGAATATAGAATAAATAACCCTTGTTAGGAAATAATCCACTGAACAGGGGAAGTCCGCAGCATAGTCATAGTATATTCCAATGCAATAAAGTTACGTAGTGTTTATTTTTCTTTGATAAAGGGGTATTTTCCATGGGTTTGCCTTGGTATCGTGTTCATACCGTTGTATTGAATGATCCCGGCCGATTGCTTTCCGTTCATATAATGCATACAGCTCTGGTTGCTGGTTGGGCGGGTTCGATGGCTCTCTATGAATTAGCAGTTTTTGATCCTTCTGACCCCGTTCTTGATCCAATGTGGAGACAAGGTATGTTCGTTATACCCTTCATGACTCGTTTAGGAATAACCAATTCGTGGGGGGGTTGGAGTATCACAGGAGGGACTGTAACGAATACAGGGGTTTGGAGTTACGAAGGTGTAGCTGGGGCACATATTTTATTTTCTGGCTTATGCTTTTTGGCAGCTATCTGGCATTGGGTCTATTGGGATCTAGAAATATTTTCTGATGAACGTACAGGAAAACCTTCTTTGGATTTGCCCAAGATCTTTGGAATTCATTTATTTCTCTCCGGGGTGGCTTGCTTTGGTTTTGGTGCATTTCATGTAACAGGCCTGTATGGTCCTGGAATATGGGTGTCTGATCCTTACGGACTAACGGGAAAAGTACAACCTGTAAATCCGGCGTGGGGCGTGGAGGGTTTTGATCCTTTTGTTCCGGGAGGAATAGCTTCTCATCATATTGCAGCCGGTACATTGGGCATATTAGCGGGTCTATTCCATCTTAGCGTTCGACCGCCACAACGTCTATACAAAGGATTACGTATGGGAAATATTGAAACCGTACTCTCCAGTAGTATCGCGGCTGTCTTTTTTGCAGCTTTTGTAGTTGCTGGAACTATGTGGTATGGTTCAGCAACTACCCCCATCGAATTATTTGGTCCCACTCGTTATCAATGGGATCAGGGTTACTT